TTTACTAGAATAAAAAAAATTAATAAATAATAAAAAATCACTAAACTTATTGAATTAACTTCTCATTGATGTATTGTTTCATCGGGATTCAACCCAAATCACGATGGTATTTTCTTGTTCCTGAGTGGGTCTCTTTCATCTTTTTAGGTTTATGCTCTACTCCGGGTAAAGATTCTCCCGATTTGGATTTGCACATATAGAACAAATACTCCTGCATTACCATTTTTTTTTGTTATGACTTTCTACTTTTTTCAATTCACTTCTACCGAGTTTGTTCATTAACAGTTTAAGATCAACTCGATTAACAAATAGGAATCATTTCTGATAGAACTAATAATCATAGATATATTACCAATTGAGTTGGGTTTTTCTAAACGGAGCCTGGATACTTCATTTTTGATTTTTTTAGTCCAACCAAGATAACCATAAATTATTCTAATTGATAATAGTAAGATGAATCCCCCAAAATGGATCTAATTGTACTTCACGCTCCAAACTTTTGACGATTCAATGAATCTTTCTTGGGCGAAACAGAGGATATCTCGATTGTGGGAGAGAACGGGGAAATCCCATATGACCCAATATATCTGACAAGCCGCACTATACGTCAACCCAAGATGCATCTTCCTCTCCAGGACTTCGGAAAGGTACTTTTGGAACACCAATTGGCATTAATTGAAAGAAAAAGAACCAAGTACTATATTTCACTTTGATGTGGAAACGTAACAATATGATTTTTTTGTCTTTAATATTAATAATATTGGCTTTTATCGTATTTATTTTATACATAGATTCGAAAAAGTCATAAAGAAAAACAGAACAAATCAAATAAAGTCAAATTATTACGAATAGGGGCAATGAATAAGTATGTACGCATTCGCTCTATTAGCCCCCATTGCGTATTGGTACTTATCGAGTATAGAATAAATCTGCTCCTTTTTGTTCCTACGAACGGAATTGTTCCACTATTTTATTACCAGCAGAATAGAACAAATATTAACCCCTGTTCTGAAATAATTCACCGAACAAGGGAGGTCCATAGGCTAGTCATAGTAGAGTCTTTTCCAATGCAATAAAGTTACGTAGTGTCTATTTATCTTTGATAAAGGGGTATTTCCATGGGTTTACCTTGGTATCGCGTTCATACCGTTGTATTGAATGATCCCGGCCGGTTACTTTCTGTTCATATAATGCATACAGCTCTGGTTGCTGGTTGGGCCGGTTCGATGGCTCTGTATGAATTAGCAGTTTTTGATCCTTCTGACCCTGTTCTTGATCCAATGTGGAGACAGGGTATGTTCGTTATACCCTTCATGACTCGTTTAGGAATAACCAATTCATGGGGCGGTTGGAGTATCACAGGAGGGACTGTAACGAATCCGGGTATTTGGAGTTATGAAGGTGTAGCTGGGGCACATATTGTATTTTCTGGTTTATGCTTTTTGGCAGCTATCTGGCATTGGGTATATTGGGATCTAGAAATTTTTTGTGATGAACGTACAGGAAAACCTTCGTTGGATTTGCCTAAGATCTTTGGAATTCATTTATTTCTTTCAGGAGTAGCTTGTTTTGGTTTTGGGGCATTTCATGTAACAGGCTTGTATGGTCCTGGAATATGGGTGTCCGATCCTTATGGACTAACAGGAAAAGTACAACCTGTAAATCCAGCGTGGGGCGTGGAAGGTTTTGATCCTTTGGTTCCGGGTGGAATAGCCTCTCATCATATTGCAGCAGGGACGTTGGGCATATTAGCGGGTCTATTCCATCTTAGTGTCCGCCCACCACAACGTCTATACAAAGGATTGCGTATGGGAAATATTGAAACCGTCCTTTCCAGTAGTATCGCTGCTGTCTTTTTTGCAGCTTTTGTTGTTGCTGGAACTATGTGGTATGGTTCAGCAACTACTCCGATCGAATTATTTGGGCCCACTCGTTATCAATGGGATCAGGGATACTTCCAGCAAGAGATATATCGAAGAGTTAGTGCTGGGCTAGCGGAAAATCAAAGTTTATCAGAAGCCTGGTCTAAAATTCCTGAAAAATTAGCTTTTTATGATTACATCGGAAATAATCCAGCGAAAGGAGGATTATTCAGGGCGGGCTCGATGGATAACGGGGATGGAATAGCAGTTGGATGGTTAGGACACCCTATCTTTAGAGATAAAGAAGGACGTGAACTTTTTGTACGTCGTATGCCTACCTTTTTTGAAACATTTCCAGTCGTTTTGATAGACGGCGACGGAATTGTTAGAGCGGATGTTCCTTTTCGAAGGGCGGAATCGAAGTATAGTGTTGAACAAGTAGGTGTAACTGTTGAGTTCTATGGTGGCGAACTCAACGGAGTGAGTTATAGTGATCCTGCTACTGTGAAAAAATATGCTAGACGTGCTCAATTGGGTGAAATTTTTGAATTAGACCGTGCTACTTTGAAATCCGATGGTGTTTTTCGTAGCAGTCCAAGGGGTTGGTTTACTTTTGGACATGCTTCATTTGCTTTGCT